AATCCGCGGTTCCTAATGGAATAGGTAACAAAGCAACTTTGCCGCCTACAGCTACTAACTCGCCACCTCCCCACGTTAAGCTGGTACTTGTTGTTGCACCAGGAGCTGTTACGCCAGGCGCGTCAGCATGGATATTTTGTACCCATTGAGCAAAGATGGGTTGTAATTGTATGGCGGTATCCGAAAACATATCTTGGGGACGGCCTAAAGCACTCATGGTATCATTATGAATGTACAAGCCAAAACTGTGAAAACCTAGAAATATACATACCCAGTTAAGGTGGGATATGATTGCATCGCGGTGTCTAAGGACGCGATCTAATAGATCGTTGTATCGAGTAGTTGGATCATAGTCTCTTACCATAAAAATGGCTGCATGTGCAGCAGCACCAACTATTAGAAATCCGCCAATCCACATGTGGTGTGTGAACAAGGAAAGTTGTGTACCATAGTCAGTAGCTAGGTATGGATAGGGGGGCATAGAGTACATATGATGAGCTACAACAATAGTTGTAGAGCCTAGCATAGCTAGGTTAAGAGATAATTGAGCATGCCATGACGTTGTTAGGATTTCATAGAGACCCTTATGGCCTTGTCCTGTAAATGGGCCTTTATGAGCCTCCAAAATATCTTTAAGTCCATGACCAATACCCCAGTTGGTCCTATACATATGACCAGCGATCAGGAAAAGAATAGCAATAGCTAAATGATGGTGCGCAATATCGCTCAACCATAGGCCACCGGTTATTGGATCTAGTCCTCCGCGAAAAGTAAGAAATTCTGCGTATTTGGACCAATTCAAGGTGAAAAAGGGGGTTGCTCCTTCGGCAAAACTTGGATAAAGTTGAGCCAAAAGGTCACGATTCAAGATAAATTCATGAGGAAGTGGTATCTCTTTAGGATCAACCCCAGCGTCAAGAAATTGGTTAATCGGTAAAGATACATGGATTTGGTGTCCCGCCCAAGAAAGAGACCCAAGTCCTAATAACCCCGCTAAGTGGTGATTCAACATGGATTCTACATCTTGGAACCAGGCCAATTTGGGAGCGGCTTTGTGATAATGGAACCAACCAGCAAAAAGCATTAACGATGCAAAAATCAATGCACCGATTGCGGTACAATAGAGTTGTAACTCACTAGTTATTCCAGATGCTCGCCAAATCTGAAAAAACCCAGAGGTTATTTGGATTCCTCGGAAACCCCCACCTACATCACCATTCAAAATTTCTTGCCCTACTATTGGCCAAACTACCTGAGCACTGGGTCCAATGTGAGTAGGATCGCTTAGCCATGCTTCATAATTGGAAAAACGGGCACCGTGGAAGTACATGCCACTCAACCAAAGAAAGATAATGGAGAGTTGACCGAAATGAGCACTAAAGATTTTTCGAGAGATCTCCTCCAAATCACCGGTATGACTATCGAAATCGTGAGCATCAGCATGTAGGTTCCAGATCCAAGTGGTAGTATCGGGGCCCTTAGCTATTGTTCTTGAGAAATGCCCGGGTCTAGCCCATTCCTCAAAAGATGTTTTTACAGGATCCCTATCCACAACAATTTTAACTTCTGGTTCCGGCGAACGAATAATCATTAAGTCCTCCTCTTTCCGGACAAGACATACAAAGAGACCCGCCAACTGTCTTTTTAGTGAATCTTTGAAGGATAGATATTATGATTAGTCCTTTTCTTTACTATCTACCGCCCTTCTATTTTTTTTTTTAGTTATTCACTGGAGCAATTATATATTGAAGTCAATCCGAGGCAAGTGTTCGGATCTATTATGACATAAGGATTAGGTGCCTAACGGACATTGGTTACCCTGGAAAATTATTTCCCGACGTAAAAAAAAAATCTTTTTTTTTGTTACGTTTTAATTTAAGAAGCTAGTGTATTTTTTTTTTAGGGTATAAGCCCTACATCTACTTTCCTTGAGTGAGCATAATATAAATATTTTTATTCGATTCCAAATTCCAAGAAACTCATTAGAATTATTAAAAAAACCGTCCTTTAGGTAGGAATATTTAGATTGTCCCCTTTTATTTACTTTATTACCTCTGTTCTAGAGCCTATCCCTATTGTTTATCCTTATTAAATATGATATAAAATCGAAGGTAGAAGAAAGGGATATAATGAAATTCTTGATTTGATCTTCCTACCAAAATTATTTGATTAATGGATCAACAACCAAACCGCCCATTTTATGAAAATGAAGAGTGGTCTTATTCAAATTCAAAGCGCTTCGTAATCTTCAACCAGTTCTGTGCTTCAATATAATTTCCCGGAGTAAGCGCTATAGCTTGTTTCCAATACTCAGCAGCTTGATCAAACCAAGCTTCCGCAATTTCCGAATCGCCCTGTAGAATGGCCTGTTCTCCTCGGTCGGAATAGGCAGTTCCTTCCCCTAGAACCGTACTTGAGAGTTTCCTACCTCATACGGCTCAGAAATTGCTATCTTAATTTCCCCTATCTTAACTGAATTCGATTTCTCAAAAATCGATCCAATTTCTTCTTGGGTTAAGCAGAAGAAGTTAATTACCTAAGTTTCAAACCCTAATTTTGATCAATAATCAGTCTGATCTTTTCTCCCACCTTCAGAAGAATGAAGCATAGATAGACCTATATCCTTCGTTCGAATTTTCTGAAAGGTAACTATCTCGGTTTCGTGTCTTTCATATATGAAATTTCTATAGAATCCTTGAAAAAGACTTTTTCCCATAAGAAAGAAAAAAGAACTTACTATCTTTGGGATCTGATACTACACCGCTGCTTAATCCTTTAGTGGATCGGCTCTATTACATAAGCAGATTCCTAAATTTTGCCCCATCTCATGGTATAATTAAGCAGTTTTTTTTTAGTTGTATCGACCCAGTCGCTCACTAATTGATCTTTACGGTGCTTTCTCTATCAATTTGAGAATTTATCCATAGAGTAGTAGTATAGGCTCGACTTTCTTCTTATTTTGATTCTCGTGAAGTGTTCTTCCTTCCTACAGCTGATAGGGCAAAATCATTGTTTTGACGATCCCTATGTAGAAAGCCCTTTTTCTAGTAAATACTAGAAAATTTCATCTTTTTTTCTTCTTTCTTTCTATAGTGGAGATAGTCGCACGTAATGACAGATCACGGCCATATTATTAAAAGCTTGCGGTAAGAAGGGGTTTCGTTCTAGCGCCCGGAAATAATATTCCAAAGCCTTTGTATGCTCTCCATTGCTTGTGTGTATAAGGCCGATGTTATATAGTATATAACTTCGATCATAGGGATCAATTTCTAGTCGCGTAGCTTCATAATAATTCTGCAAAGCTTCCGCATAATTTCCTTCGGATTGAGCCAACATCCGTTACGGTCGTTCATTCTATTCAAAAAATCTCCGTTCCAAAACCGTACATGAGGTTTTCATCTCATACGGCTCCTCCCTTCTGTACATAGTACTAAGCAAAAAATCTATAGAATGAAAATAGAATTAGTCCCATCTCATTATGGACCGAAAGGGGCTGGTATTTTTCCAAGAAATCTCTAGCCAACCTTCCCCCAAGAGGTTTTTCTTAACACCAATGAATAATGCTAGAGGAAAACGATAGCTCCAGGAATTTCTTTGTTCTCAACGCCTCCTATTTAGAGGAATTAGCCACTTCAACGACCTTTGATGGTTATAAGGGTATCCAACGTACAAACCTGATGGGTGTTTGCTATCCCAACCATTCTTCCCAATCCTGATACCGATCAGGAAAGGGTTAATTTCTAACAAAGTTTTTCTCTTGTTGATTCCTATTTCGAGGTGTAGTGCTTTTCTCCCCTATGCTGCCTATTGGTCCTAGTAGAGTAGGATTAGCCTGTAATACAGAACCTATCCTGTAGGTGTAACCTTTCGCTCAATACTCAAATCTGCAATTGAAGCATCTAAGGCCACATCAATCGAGGATACACGACAGAAGGAATTGTTAGTTCACCTCACCTTCCCCAAGCGTGGGTTTCCTTTACTAATTTTGTTCTCTCTATGCGAACCCCTTCTTTTTCTCGTAAGACTGAGATGTAGGTAGGGCTAAAAAAAAACAAAAAAAAAAAAAAGAGTCAAATCGCACCATCTCTATAATAAGTAAATGCCCTTTTTTCCCCTGAGGTTGTCGGAATTATTTGCAATAAAATATTGGCTACAATCGAGGAGGTCTTATCAATGAAATTTCCATTTATACGGGATCTAGGCATAATTCCCAATCCATTCTATATAGAATTCTTTTCATTCTATCACAAAATAACATAAAAACTTATAAATCGCTCCATATGCTCTAAATGGATAAGAGAGATGGATTTTCCACTCAGCTCAAATTGTCTCCTTTTCCTTCTGTTTGGACAAGAAGAGATATGAAATATTTGACTAAGATTGGATTTCATTCCACTTTCCTATTTCTCAACAACAACTTCTGTCATCAGCTATTTCGCGTTTTCAAAGTCATTAATTATCCCATACCCTTTTTTTATTTAGATTGTATGGCGTAACATACCTTATGCAAATAGAATTCTAGGGTTCCCTGGTTCCTTTATTTTCTTATGGAATAATAAGGATTCGTCTATTCTCTTTTTATTTGGGTTTTCCCCAAAGAAAAACTTTTGAGGGAGCAGAATTCCTAGTAAAAAAAAAATAAATTAAATAAAGGATCCTTACACTTAGATAAAAAAAAGAATTTTTCCAATAGAGCCATGGAATCCCCGAACGGTTGTGGCTATACCTGTACTGTAGGAATACGAAAACTCGCTATTCACTCAGTTTATTTTCCATAATAAGTTATGTGGAGAGATGGCCGAGCGGTTCAAGGCGTAGCATTGGAACTGCTATGTAGACTTTTGTTTACCGAGGGTTCGAATCCCTCTCTTTCCGTTTCTCTTAATTCATCAACGTTACCAATCACAATGTATCAAATCAAATAACAATTTTTTTGAGCAATAATACCTTTATTTAATAGAATTCTCTAAAGCAAATTACTTTGCTATGTAAAATATAACAAAAAAGAAAAAAGATCCTAAGGTTAATCGATTTCTGCTAGGTGAATGAATGGAAAAATACGAATTAAGAGCCTTAGGTCGATTTAGTTCGGGGAAAGGGGAAGGGGAAAAAAAAAATTCTATGAACCTTTCCTTTTGCGTTAAGCTCAAGTCTGACGAGAGTAATATTCTACAACTAACAACTCATTTATTTTCAGACCGACCCACTTTCTATCTAGGATTTTTTGTACTAGTCCTTTATATTGCAATGTATCAACCGTCAAATGCTTTGGCAATTTGCCCGGATCGAATGAAGCAATAGAATTTTGAACCAGACGTTTTGATCTTTGGTTATCCTTCGTAGTAATAATATCTCGGGGTTTGCAACGAAAACTTGGTATATCAACTATACGACCATTAACTAAAATATGTCTATGATTAACTAATTGCCGGGCCCCAGGAATGGTTGAAGCCATACCCAATCGAAAAACAATATTATCCAAACGCATTTCAAGTAATTGTAGTAAAACTTGACCTGTTGACTTTTTTGCTTTTCCAGCGATATGTACATATCTAAGTAATTGTCGTTCTGTCAGACCATAATGAAAACGTAATTTCTGTTTTTCTTGAAGACGAATACGATATTGCTCTTTTTTCCCAGAATTGAATTTCTTCTTCAGATTACTTCCGGATTTAGGCGTTTTTCTAGTGAGTCCTGGTAAAGCTCCCAGACGGCGTATTTTTTTTAAACGAGGTCCTCGATAACGGGACATGACAACTCCTTTTTTTTATTGAAATTACATTTTACACAATAAATTTCATTGTATTTACATTACAGAATACATCGAAATTAAAACTGAATTAAACTAAAAGATAAACAGAGTAAAATCTACTAAAGAACCACAAAAAATGGAATTTCATCAACATCTGGATTTTTTGTATATATATTATTTATTTTAATGTTTTGTATCTAGCAAAATTTTAAGGTAGAACGACGTAATGGACTCTGGATTCTCCATTTAATTTGGAGAAAAAAAAGAGATTCTTGTTCATGGAACATCAATAGAGAAAAAAGCCGACTATCGGATTTGAACCGATGACCCTCGCATTACAAATGCGATGCTCTAACCTCTGAGCTAAGTGGGCTTACATAACAGAAATAGTGTAACAAATAGAAATATATATAGGAAATCTGTAAAATGGCAGATCTTAATTATTAATCTTAGTTATTAACTAGTTCGAAATTTGAAATTCTACTTAGAAAAAAAAAAATACTAGAATTTCATAAAGATAAAGTTAGCTTGATATGCTTAACTAAACGATATTCTTAAATAGGATTATAGAATTTATTGAACTTTCTTTTTATTTCTCTAACTCGGAAATCCATTTTTCTAATAGAATCTATTCCAATTTCTATATTGAATTTGATTTCAGATATTTTCAATTTGATATGGCTCGGACGAATAATCTAATAGATAGAAAAGAATAATCTATATGAATAATAAAGAGAAAATGCGAATCTCTTGGCATTTTCATTCGAGCATTATCTACATTTTTACATTTTTTGAAATATTTTGTTTTTTTTATTTGTTAATAATTTAAGGATTAATATTTCACTAAGGAAAAGATAGAATCATAACAAATGAAATTTCGAATTCTGATTAGAAAAAAAAGAATGAATATCAAGCGTTATAGTATGATTTTGAATATTCTAAAAAAGGAAAGAAGGGGCGGGTGGGGGAGAGAAAAACTTTTGGATATATTGATTCCGATTGAATTGCAAATATATCAACGGTAGAATCAATTCAATTCTGAATTGCAATAAGCGAGGTCTCTTGAATAGAGACAAGCTGTTAGACTACGTCGAATAATGAATTCAATGATTCAAAAAAAAAACAAAGAGATGTAGGAAATTACACAAGGAATCCAGGTTTCAAAGAAAAAAAAAGGAGACAATGGGGATATGGCGAAATCGGTAGACGCTACGGACTTGATTGTATTGAGCCTTGGTATGGAAACCTGCTAAGTGGTAACTTCCAAATTCAGAGAAACCCTGGAATGAAAAATGGGCAATCCTGAGCCAAATCCCTTTTTTGAAAAACAAGTGGTTCTTAAACTAGAACCCAAAGGAAAAGGATAGGTGCAGAGACTCAATGGAAGCTGTTCTAACGAATCGAGGTGTAATTACGTTGTGTTAGTAGTGAAACTCCCTCTAAATTACTAAATTAGAGAAAGAAGGGCTTTATACATCTAATACACACGTATAGATACTGACATAGCAAACGATTAATCACAGAACCCATACCATAATATAGGTTCTTTATTTATTTTTTAGAATGAAATTAGGAATGATTATGAAATAGAAAATTCTGAATTTTTTCAGAATTATTGTGAATCTATTCCACTCGAATATTGAGTAATCAAATCCTTCAATTCATTGTTTTTGAGATCTTTTAAAAATAGGATTAATCGGACGAGGATAAAGAGAGAGTCCCATTCTACATGTCAATACTGACAACAATGAAATTTCTAGTAAAAGGAAAATCCGTCGACTTTATAAGTCGTGAGGGTTCAAGTCCCTCTATCCCCAAACCCTCCTTTATTTCCTAACCATAGTATTTATCCTCTTTTCTCTTTTATCAATGGGTTCAAGATTCATTAGCTTTCTCATTCTACTCTTTCACAAAGGAGTGCGAAGAGAACTCAATAGATCTTATGCTATTCATTAAATAGATTTCTTTTTTATTAGAGTATCCGCAAAAAATCTCACTTATTAATTAAATTTATAAGTATTATTAAGTAAGCCATCTACAATGCATAGGACTATCCCCCCCCCATTTCCAAATTAGGAATGGAATACTTTATTGATTTTTTAGTCCCTTTAATTGACATAGATGCAAATACTCTACTAGGATGATGCACAAGAAAGGGTCAGGATAGCTCAGTTGGTAGAGCAGAGGACTGAAAATCCTCGTGTCACCAGTTCAAATCTGGTTCCTGGCACAGAAAAAAAGGATCTACCGAATAGATATTGATACAAACACCTCGAGATGCATTGGGGTACATATTCATTAATAATCTAGATAGTATACACTAAGTAGATAAATCTCTAAACACTTCCTTTTAAATTTTTAAAAGGGTTAAAATCTCTGGTTCTTTTCTTTATAGTATAGAAGGAGGTGAAATTAGGTGCTCTTTGCTTCGCTTCATTTTTGCATTTCTTATTAATTTTGTATTCCCCTATTCCGAAGAATATTTTTTTTTCTTGATACTTACTTTCCTAGTTGTTCTAAATAATGTGCGCGGTACAAAGTTCGTGGTAAGAACTTCTTTATTGGAAAATCGAAATGAAGCCCTTTTTTGATCAGTCTATCTGGACCTTTTTGTATAATAGGAAGTAATTAGAATATAATAGGTATTTCGTTTCGTCTAGGAACAGAATAGCAAAATATTCCGTGACTTGAATAAAATCTAGAGTTGTGTTGTATAAGTGAGCATGAATTTATTATCATTCAATGAGCATCTTGTATTTCATAGAAATTAGGGGTTATATAGTCCTTACGTAAGGGCCAGCCTATCCAACTTTCAGGCATTAAGATACGTTTAAGGCGCGGATGATTATCATAAGAAATTCCCACCATATCATAAGATTCGCGTTCTTGAAAATCGGCACTTCTCCAAACCCAGAAGACAGACGGGATTCTAGGATTATCCTTTTGGGTAAAGACTTTTATGCATACTTCTTCTGGATTATCTATACCATACTGTATTCTCGTAAGATGATACACGCTAGCTAAAGATCCACCGGGTGCTACGTCATAAGCACATTGGGAACGTAAATAATTGTAACCATATACATATAAAATGACAGCAATGGAATCCCAATCCCCTGCTTTTATTTGTAAAGTCTCTATTCCTCGGTGATCGAAGCCCAAAGATCTATGAACCACCTCATGTTTGACTAGCCAATTAGATAACCACCCCTGCTGCATTGTCTTGATCTCCCCCCCTCCCTTTGTATAAATATTTCACATTTCAAATGTAAGTTTGAAAGATTGCACTCCTCTTTCTTTTTCTGCACAAAAGAACCCCTCTTAATTCACTAATTTGGAGGAAGATACTGGACTTTTGGATTTGAAAATAGTTTCAGAAGATATATCTAAAGTAGATGGTGATTGATAGAGCAATTCTTGTTCGTAAGTTCCGGTATGAATACTGCGCCGAACAGAAAGTTTGTGACTGGTAGTAAAACATCGATTTTTCTTTTGACTTTGACATAGAGTTCGATCCTCAACAATTTCTCGCGATATCTTCTTACGAAGTTTTGTTAGGGCATCTATAACAGCCTCTGGTTTAGGTGGGCAACCCGGCAAGTAGACATCCACAGGAATTAACTTATCAACTCCTCGAACAGTACTATAGGAATCCGTACTGAACATTCCCCCTGTAATAGTACAGGCTCCCATAGCAATGACGTATTTTGGTTCAGGCATTTGCTCATATAATCGCACTAAAGAGGGAGCCATTTTCATTGTTACCGTACCGGCTGTTAAAATTAGGTCCGCTTGCCTAGGACTTGATCTTGGTACCAATCCATAACGATCAAAGTCGAATCGTGAACCTATTAATGCAGCAAATTCAATGAAACAACAACTGGTACCATATAGAAGGGGCCATAAACTGGAGAGTCTTGACCAATTCGAAAGATCATTTGGTGTAGTTGAAATAACGGAATTGGAACTTGTTTGGTCAAGTAACGGAAACTCAATCAAACTCATGACTGTCTCAATGGAATCTTTTCCTTCTTTTTTTTTTTTGTCTGAATATTCAGTTAAGACCATTCCAAGGCTCCTTTTCGCCATGCATAAACTAAACCAACAACTAGGATAAGCACGAAAATGAAAGCTTCAATAAAAACGGATACACCCAATACGTCAAAACTCATTGCCCAAGGGTAGAGAAAGACGGTTTCCACATCAAAAACAACAAAAACTAGCGCAAACATGTAATAGCGTATTCGGAATTGTAACCAAGCACCCCCCATGGGTTCTATACCCGATTCATAACTGGAAAGCTTCTCTGGTCCTTTATTAATCGGGGCTAAAAGCCCAGAAATCCAAAATACCAAAATAGGAATAAGGCTTGCTATTATTAGAAATGTCCAAAAAATATCATATTCGTGAAGCAGGAACATAAATGTACTCCCATTAATGTGGAATAGGCAGAACTGAAATTAGTCAATTCAGTTGGCATTGTCAATTTATCCAGAACTTCTCTCTTTTCCTCGGTGAAACAAGAATCTCTTTTGCTCAAACCAAAGAGCACTTACTTTAGCTTTTGTTTTTTTTGTGCCATGTCTTCCTTAAGGATTCATCCAATGGAATCCCCACTCTCTTTACTTTTGGATTTCCATTCTATTTAGATATGGTATAGACCTAATTCTTATACAAAGAAAACTCTTTTGCTTCACTTTGTCTCGTTTTCTCTAGAATCTCTAGAAAAAAGAATTGCTCTATCTTTTATTTAAGGATAGTCAGAGACTATTAAATAAAAAAGAAAATACTTACTACTAATTAGATTAGTACCTAATTAAAATAGGATTACTAATGTATGCAGCCTAATGAGGAATAATACTAAAAAAAAAAAAGAACTCTATTTCAGAATTATGAAACAGAATATCCTGTTTTATTATTTACTCTTTCTTTTTATTTTCTTTCGATTTTTTCCATTTTAAAGTAGATCTATTTAGATAATGTATATTTTTACATAATGTATATTATAGTAATATACTTCAAACAAAATAGGAATTCGCAAAAAGGAGAAAATCGTTGCAGTCATTATAGGAAAGTCTAGGGCATATCCTATTTTATTTGAAGAAGGATGGAATTCAAATCAGATAAGGGATCTTTCCTTCTATTGATTTGATCGAAATTCTTTTTTCTTTTCCTGTCTCTATGATTTTCGATAAATCAGCCTATGGTAATGCTTTTATCTCTATTCTAGGGCTCAAGCGACCGTCGAGTCTATAAACAAGTACTAATAAGGAAAAGAAAACTATACTAAAGGAAACATAGGATATCCATCCTAAAATCTAAAAAAAAGACATATATATTAGTAGGGCTATACGGATTCGAACCGTAGACCTTCTCGGTAAAACAGATCAAACGGATTATTATCGAAATGATTCGAACTGTTTCAAAGACCCAACATGCATTTTTCTGCATTGGGCTCTTTCATCAACTGATGTAAAGATCAGTTAATCCGCCATAGTTTTTCTTTATGGAAAGATAATAAGATGGCTCCCCGTGCTCTGATTGATTTATTTGTATTATCATCTATCTAGGAGCAATACCAAAGTGTTTCAAAGGAGGATTACCTTGACTTAGGTCTGCCTCCGGCCTAAATTAAATCAACCTAAGTGAAATGGAGTCTCTATCGTTCCGCTGCAAGAGTTGACTATGAGACTTCATACACCTTAAAGTTCATAGAACGAAAAGAAGTTTTTTGGAGGCCCTTATCCTCATTATGCCTAGCATTGAGTGGGCTGGATATTTACCTTATCAACTAGCAAATCAATAGGGGTTCTATTTGATTAGGCACCAGAATTGGCACCCGAATCGGACTGAACCGACTGTTTGTCAGGCTACTGTTCTCCTATTCTCTCGAATCCATGAAGTAAGACATTGATTTTGCAATAAGGTCAATTATGTTCATTGCATAAAAAATTCCCTTGAAAAGCATTGGCGCACGTGTAAGCGAGTTGCTCTACCGAACTGAGCTATAGCCCTTGTCAGAGATATCTTAACATATAGATAATTTCTTGTCAAGATGAATATTCTGTAATGCCATAGGATATCCCTTTGATCTATTTACTATATACCCAATAACGGAATACCATACCAATAATGGAGCGGTATTGCTTATAAAAAGGATTCGATCTATAATCGATCGAAGTAATGCGGCTTCTTTTGTGATGATAAATTGCCTACTTAACTCAGTGGTTAGAGTACTGCTTTCATACGGCGGGAGTCATTGGTTCAAATCCAATAGTAGGTAGGTAGGTAGAAAAATTACTAGATAGCATTGGACTTACTTCGCTTCGCTATCTAATAACTTTTTCTACCCTTCTTTCCTTTTTCTTTGTATCAACGAAACCTTTGGATTGTCTTCAATTGGATGGGGGAATCCAATTGATAGCCTCGACTCGTATCCTAGCCCGTTTGAGAGCTAGCTTTGCTTCAACCAATTCTTTCGTACCCTCAGCTTTACTCAAGTTAGCTTCGGCTATTTCAAGTGCCTGTTGAGCTTCTTCTGGATCAATGTCACTACCCAGTTCTCCATCATTTCCTAAAATGATGATCTCATTATTAACTATTCTCGCAAAACCACTCCACAGAACCGCCGTTAACCATTGGTCGTTGAGGAGGCGTATTCTCAAAGGACCCATATCTACAGCTGTGTTAATGGGGGCGTGGTTTGGTAATACACCAATTTGGCCGCTATTAGTAGATAAAATGATTTCTTTCACTTCACAATCCAAAATAATTCGTTTAGGAGTCAGTACATAAAGATTTAATTTCATTTCTTCAATTTATTCTCCTCTTCTAAGTTTATAGCTTTCGTGCTAGCTTCATCGATGTTCCCCACCAAATAAAAAGCCTGTTCAGGTAGGCCATCTAATTCTCCGGAAAGGATTAGTTGAAACCCCCTAATTGTTTCTGCAAGACTTACATACTTTCCTGGAGAACCGGTAAAAACTTCTGCCACAAAGAACGGTTGTGATAAGAACCGCTCAATTTTTCGTGCTCTTGCTACAGTTAAACGATCCTCCTCTGATAATTCATCCAACCCAAGAATTGCAATAATGTCCTGAAGTTCCTTGTAACGCTGTAAAGTTTCTTTAACTCTTTGCGCAGTTTCATAATGGTCCTTGCCAACGATCCGAGGCTGTAACATAGTTGAGGTTGAATCTAAAGGATCTACTGCGGGATAAATACCCTTGGAAGCTAATCCTCTGGAAAGTACGGTAGTAGCGTCCAAATGTGCAAATGTTGTGGCAGGAGCAGGGTCGGTCAAATCGTCTGCAGGTACATAAACAGCTTGGATCGAAGTTATCGATCCCTTGTTGGTAGAAGTAATTCTTTCTTGTAAAGAACCCATTTCTGTACTAAGGGTAGGTTGATAACCCACTGCAGAGGGCATTCTCCCTAATAAGGCGGATACCTCCGATCCTGCTTGAACAAAACGAAAGATATTATCGATGAATAAAAGCACGTCTTGCTTATTAACATCTCGAAAATATTCTGCCATAGTTAGGGCAGTTAAACCAACTCTCATACGAGCTCCGGGCGGTTCATTCATTTGTCCATAGACTAGAGCTACCTTTGATTCCTCGATATTTTTTTCATTAATTACTCCAGATTCCTTCATTTCCATATAAAGATCATTTCCTTCACGAGTCCGTTCCCCTACTCCGCCAAATACGGATACCCCTCCATGAGCTTTAGCAATGTTATTGATTAATTCCATGATGAGTACTGTTTTACCTACTCCTGCCCCCCCAAATAGTCCGATTTTTCCTCCACGCCGATAAGGAGCTAAAAGATCGACTACCTTAATACCTGTTTCAAAGATAGATAATTTTGTATCTAACTCAATAAAGGCAGGCGCGGATCTATGAATAGGGAATGTTGCACTAGTATCTACAGGACCCAAATTATCAATAGGCTCCCCAAGAACGTTAAAAATTCGTCCGAGAGTAGCTCCACCGACCGGAACACTAAGAGGAGCTCCTGTGTCAATCACTTCCATTCCTCTCATCAACCCCTCTGTAGCACTCATAGCTACAGCTCTAACTCGATTATTTCCTAATAATTGTTGTACCTCACAAATCACATTAATTTGCTTATCGGCAGTGTCCCGACTCTTGACTATCAAAGCGTTATAAATATAAGGCAACTTGCCCGGGGGAAAAGTGATATCCAGCACGGGTCCAATAATTTGATCAATACGCCCTGCATTTTTTTCTTCAATTGTGGAAACCCCGGGACGCGAAGTAGTAGAATTGGTTCTCATAATTATCACATAATTATAAAAAAAAGGAATTTGTCGAAATTTTTCTTTTTTTTCTTGTTGAATAATGCCAAATCAAATAAAAAAAATATCCAAAAATCAAAAAGTTAAAAGGAAATGAATTAGTTAATTCAATAAAAAAGAAAAGGGGACTAGCACTTGATTTCGTTGCCTAAGCGAATCCTATTCACTCGTTTACTCATGGAATGAGTCCGGTGGAAAGTTCAATCAATCTTTTTTTTGATTGACATTTTTCCTTTTGTCAAGGATCTTTGCCTCTTCTACTTTCCTGTCTAGGACTTCGATATACAAAATATATACTACTGTGAAGCATAGATTGCTGTCAACAGAGAATTTTCTTAGTATTTAGGTATTTAGATTCAAAAAGGGATTAGTTTGGGTTGCGCTATATCTATCAAAGAGTATACAATAATGATGGATTTGGTGAATCAAATCTATGGTTTAATAATGAACCATGTTAACTTACCATACCAACAACTCAATTCCTATCGAATTCCTATAGTAGACTTCCTATAGGATAGAACGTACACAGGGTGTACGCATTACATATGAATATGAATGAAACATATTCATTAACTTAAGCATACTCCCTTTTTTATTTAATGAGTTGATATTAATTGAATATTTTTTTAAGATTTTTGCAAAGGTTTCATTTACGCTTAGTCCATATCGAGTAGACCCTGTCGTTGTGAGAATTCTTAATTCATGAGTTGTAGGGAGGGACTTATGTCACCACAAACAGAAACTAAAGCAGGTGTTGGATTTCAAGCTGGTGTTAAAGATTATAAATTGACTTACTACACCCCGGAATACGAAACCAAGGATACTGATATCTTGGCAGCATTCCGAGTAACTCCTCAGCCCGGGGTTCCGGCTGAAGAAGCAGGGGCTGCAGTAGCTGCGGAATCTTCTACTGGTACATGGACAACTGTTTGGACTGATGGACTTACCAGTCTTGATCGTTACAAAGGACGATGCTATCACATCGAACCCGTTCCTGGGGAAGACAGTCAATATATCTGTTATATAGCTTATCCATTAGATCTATTTGAAGAGGGTTCTGTTACTAACATGTTTACTTCCATTGTGGGTAACGTATTTGGTTTCAAAGCCCTACGTGCTCTACGTTTGGAGGATCTACGAATTCCTCCTGCTTATTCAAAAACTTTCCAAGGTCCGCCTCATGGTATCCAAGTTGAAAGGGATAAGTTGAACAAGTATGGTCGTCCTTTATTGGGATGTACTATTAAACCAAAATTGGGATTATCCGCAAAAAATTACGGTAGAGCGTGTTATGAGTGTCTACGCGGTGGACTTGATTTTACCAAAGATGATGAAAACGTAAACTCACAACCATTTATGCGCTGGAGAGACCGTTTTGTCTTTGTTGCCGAAGCGATTTATAAATCACAAGCCGAAACCGGCGAAATCAAGGGGCATTACTTGAATGCGACTGCAGGTACATGCGAAGAAATGATTAAGAGAGCTGTATTTGCGAGGGAATTAGGGGTTCCTATTATAATGCATGACTACATAACTGGAGGATTCACCGCAAATACTAGTTTGGCTCATTATTGCCGCGACAACGGACTACTTCTTCACATTCACCGAGCAATGCATGCAGTTATTGATAGACAGAAAAATCATGGTATGCATTTCCGTGTATTAGCTAAAGCATTGCGTATGTCTGGGGGAGATCATATCCACTCCGGTACAGTAGTAGGTAAGTTAGAAGGGGAACGCGAAATGACTTTAGGTTTTGTTGATTTATTGCGTGATGATTATATTGAAAAAGATCGTTCTCGCGGTATCTTTTTCACGCAGGACTGGGTATCCATGCCAGGTGTTATACCGGTGGCTTCAGGGGGTATTCATGTTTGGCATATGCCAGCTCTGACCGAAATCTTTGGAGACGATTCCGTATTACAATTTGGTGGAGGAACTTTAGGACATCCTTGGGGGAATGCACCAGGTGCAGCAGCTAATCGGGTGGCTTTAGAAGCCTGTGTACAAGCTCGTAACGAAGGGCGCGATCTTGCTCGTGAAGGTAATGAAATTATCCGAGCAGCTTGCAAATGGAGTCCTGAACTAGCCGCAGCTTGTGAAGTATGGAAAGCGATCACATTCGACTTCAAGCCGGTAGATACCATCGATTAAGTAGATAAAACTAGATATAAAGAAGGTCTAAATAAAAAAGAAGCGAAATAGAAAGAGAAAAAATGAGTTACGAAATGCAGTAATTCTTCTTTATTCTTCGAATTGATTGCAATTAAATTTGGCTCGATCTTTTAATTTTAAAAGATCGAGCCAAATTTAAATATATCTTGATACGATCATGAGACTTGACAAATCGAGATTCTTCTATTCTATATATCTAGAATACAGAAAGGTATAATACAATAAACAAATACAAATCAAAATAGAGTATTATCATACGATAATGGAACCAAATACGCAGTATGTGCAGAAAAGAGTCTTCATTTATTGGGAAAGAATCAATATACTTCTAATAATGTCGAATTGGGACCCACTAAGACAGAAATAAAGCATTGGGTCGAGCTCCTCTTTGGTATTAAGGTAGTAGTAGCTGTGAATAGCCATCGACTACCCGGAAAGGGTAGAAGAATGGGACCTATTCTGGGACATACAATGCATTACAGACGTATGATCATTACCCTTCAACCGGATATTGTATCCCTTAAAAATGGAAATTAAAGGGTATTCTGAAAGAGGTATTTCTTTCATTTTCACAATTGCTTTCTTTTGAATCCAATTTCAAGTTCGATTAGAAAAATAGAAAGGCCATTAAAATGGAAAAAGAAAAATCAAATTATCCATTCCATTCATTTTTTTCGAGATATAGAATACTTTTATAGAATACTTTAGTTAGTATTATTTATCTATAAAAAATCTTTATTTTGCAAACTCAAAAATACAATAGTCAATATTCCTTATAATAGATATACTTAATTATATCATAAGAATCTTAAGATATATTTTGAATAGATAGAAATAGTAAATTGGAATTGAGACACCTATTCTATGACAGATTTAAACTTACCCTCTATTTTCGTGCCTTTAGTAGGCTTAGTATTTCCGGCAATTGCAATGGCTTCTTTATTTCTTTATGTGCAGAAAAATAAGATTGTCTAGAACCGACGGGGCCAAATTTGCTCAATGTATTTCCAGGATCATAATACAAATATTTTTTAGTGTAAGTAATATATTAATATGATAGGGTATGTAGCTCTTTCTACACACAAATGAAAAAATGCAGATATAGGCTACGAGCATAAATGCATACATATGCGTAGCCGAGTATAGCGAGTTTTTTTAAGTGGATCCAGTTTGAATAGAAAGTCAATGTATCTAACCAATTATTTCACAGGAGTACTAGCTGCTGAAGGCGATTTCAGAATCAAAAAAAGTAAAGTAAAGTCAAAATCATTTAGCTTATTCTCTCAATTTCAATTAACCGCTGCTGGATTTAGTATATCTAATATGAATTGGCGATCAGAACACATATGGATAGAACTTCTAAAAGGTTCTCGAAAAAGAGGTAATTTTTTCTGGGCCTGTATTCTTTTTCTAGGTTCATTAGGATTCTTAGCGGTTGGGGCTTCCAGTTATCTTGGTAAGAATATGATATCCGTACTTCCATCTCAACAAATTCTTTTTTTTCCACAGGGGGTCGTGATGTCTTTCTACGGAATCGCGGGCCTATTCATTAGCTCCTATTTGTGGTGCACTATTTTGTGGAATGTAGGCAGTGGTTATGACCGATTTGATAGAAAAGAGGGAATAGTGTCCATTTTTCGTTGGGGATTCCCTGGAATAAAACGTCGCATCTTCCTTCGATTCCTTGTGCGGGATATCCAATCAATTAGAATTCAGGTTAAAGAGGGTCTTTATCCTCGTCGTATCCTTTATATGGAAATACGTGGCCAGGGGGTCATTCCCTTGACTCGTACTGATGAGAAGTTTTTTACTCCACGAGAAATTGAACAAAAAGCTGCCGAATTGGCCTATTTCTTGCGTGTACCAATTGAAGTATTTTGAATACCAATTGCCATTTTTAAATTTAAATTAAATTGTAAGGGTATTTTCGAGTATTTATCTAAAGGAAGGAACAACCGAGGATAAGAGAAAATTGCTTCTAATTTGTTTTGTCCAAGTGAGATATATGGCCTAATATTCTTCCCTTTTCATATGAAAGAAAGGGCTTTTTTTTTTATTCTATTTCTCTATTCCACTCCATTTAGATCTAAGAAAGAACTCAATACAATGAAATTCCCCTAGTATACAAAAAGAGAAATAGATACAAACACAAGGTCTCAAACCTTGTTATAGAATTTTTGCTTCAAAAAAAAAAAAAAGAAATATCATATAGAGTCAGCGAATGAAGCGGATTCATTAACAACTCAATTTACAGATCAAAAATGAAAAAAAAGAAAGCATTGCCTTCTTTCCTATATCTTGTATTTATCGTACTTTTGCCCTGGGGAGTCTCTTTCTCTTTTAACAAATGTCTGGAACTTTGGATTAAGAATTGGTGGAATACCAGGCAACCTGAAACTCTCTTAACGGATATTCAAGAGAAAAGGATTCTAGAAGGATTCATAGAATTAGAAGAGCTTTTTCTCTTGGACGAAATGATAAAAGAGAAACCGAAGACACATGTACAAAAACCTCCTATAGGAATACACAAGGAAATAATACAATTGGCCAAAATAGATAATGAGGACCATCTCCATATCATTTTGCATTTCTCAACAAATATAATCTGTTTGGCTATTCTAAGTGGTTCTTTTTTTCTGGGTAAAGAGGAACTTGTCATTTTGAATTCTTGGGTTCAGGAATTCTTCTATAACTTAAATGACTCAATAAAAGCTTTTTTTATTCTTTTAGTTACGGATTTTTTTGTTGGATTTCACTCCACCCGCGGTTGGGAACTACTAATTCGTTGGGTCTACAACGATCTTGGATGGGCTCCTAACGAGCTAATTTTCACTATTTTTGTTTGTAGTTTTCCTGTGATTCTAGACACGTGTTTGAAATTTTGGGTCTTTTTTTGTTTAAACCGTCTATCTCCTTCGCTTGTAGTCATTTATCATTCAATTAGTGAAGCATAATTGGCTTTTCTAATTATTAATAAAATTAGCATTTTTCTTCCTTTAGAAAGAAAGCCCTTTTTCTTTTTAGCAAAATTCTTTCTATTTCTAACTGCTCAAGGTATTCATCATTCCAGTACAACTGTTGCAGTAGAATGACAACAGACTCGTGTATAGGGAACTAGATTAACTTAGCTACCTATCTAATTTATTGTAGAAATTCCGGGATCCACGATTGGACATGGAAAATAGAAATACTTTTTCTTGGTTAAAGGAACAGATGATTCGATCGATTTCTGTATCGATCATGATATACGTAATAACTCGGACATCTATTTCAAATGCATATCCCATTTTTGCGCAGCAGGGTTATGAAAACCCGCGGGAAGCAACTGGACGAATTGTGTGTGCCAACTGCCATTTAGCTAATAAGCCTGTGGATATTGAAGTTCCCCAAGCTGTGCTTCCCGATACTGTATTTGAAGCAGTTCTTCGAATCCCTTATGATATGCAACTGAAACAAGTTCTTGCTAATGGGAAAAAGGGAGGGTTGAATGTGGGTGCTGTTCTTATTTTGCCTGAGGGATTCGAATTAGCGCCGCCCGACCGTATTTCTCCTGAGTTGAAAGAAAAGATAGGAAATCTCTCTTTTCAGAGTTATCGTCCCAATAAAAAAAATATTCTTGTGATAGGCCCTGTTCCCGGTAAGAAATATAGTGAAATTGTCTTTCCCATTCTTTCCCCCGATCCCGCTACAAAAAAAGACGTTCATTTCTTAAAATATCCCATATATGTAGGGGGAAACCGAGGAAGGGGACAGATCTATCCCGATGGTAGCAAGAGTAACAATACAGTTTATAATGCTACGTCAACAGGTATAGTAAAAAAAATACTACGTAAAGAAAAAGGGGGATATGAAATATCCATAGTTGATGCGTCGGATGGGCGCCAAGTGATTGATATTATACCTCCCGGGCCAGAACTTCTTGTTTCAGAGGGAGAATCAATCAAGCTTGATCAACCATTAACAAGCAATCCTAATGTGGGAGGGTTTGGTCAGGGGGATGCAGAAATAGTGCTTCAGGATCCATTACGCGTCCAAGGCCTTTTGTTCTTTTTCGCATCTGTTATTTTAGCACAAGTCTTTTTGGTTCTCAAAAAGAAACAGTTTGAAAAGGTTCAATTGTACGAAATGAATTTCTAGATCCCGGGATTTCTTACCATTAAGTTGGTAAAAAGTCTCGATTTCTGGAATTCCGTATTTCTATTTCATGCAAAAGAGGAGAATCCAAGGCAGAGGCGAGAACAATAAAAGGAACAAGTCCTTTTAGGAGGAATTGCAGGTCTTCGTAATCCTCTATTGGGCACAAGAAAAAGGCTTTTTTGCCTTTTTCTTGTGTCGATTCTTTTTTTCTTGTGTCGATTCTTCTTGTATCGAAGTAAGAATCCTTTTTCTTCTTATTTGTTTTACCAAAGATTACTATTTATTCTTTATTCGGGTCTGTCTCTTGAACTTCCTTTGCTTAGGTTCGAGCCCGGTAGTGGACAAACAGAGGGAAAGAAAGTATGGCGGGGAACAAATTTTTTGTGAGCGGATAGAATTGCTTGACTTTTTCAATTCCATTAAAGGGCGGTTTTTTTAGGCTCGTGGAGTAGTTTTGATTAAGGTTTTATTAGTTTATTACTCTAAACTAAATCAAAGATTTGCAGGATACTTCCTTCGTGGAATAAAATATTGGATCCTTAATTGATCCACTCTTTGTTGTTGCTTCATAAGAGTGAAGTAAATCAATTTTATGGGCGAAAGGCAGGCGCTTTAAACCCACCAACGGATTGCTTCACTAACATTATTAACAAACAAAAGAATAAATAGAAGGATTCTAACCATCAAAGCAAAGGCTTTCTCTTTGTTATTTTTACAAATAGAAATGGGTAACCAATTTATAGATTATGGAATAGATTAAAATCGCGTTATAAGAATTCCGCGGGTCCTTTCCGCTCTAATCAGATAAAGGGGGGTAAGGACCCGCTAAGCTCCTACTTTTTCATGTTTACAATCTGGCTCCTCCGATTACTATAGAGATGAACCCAATCCAGAATACGAACCGTAAAAGAAAACACCTATTAAACCAATCACAAGAATACCGGTTACAGTACCTATCAGCCAAAGAGGAATTCTTCCTGTAGTATCGGCCATTTCCCCTACTTTCCTCCTCATTTTCTCAAGTGGTCGTGCTAGAGACAAAAACAGTCATGGATAGTTATAAGGATGGTATCCTTCCAAATGGGATAAGAGAATTCTTACTACTCTTTACCTTTCTCTCAATTGAAGAAGTAATTGGAAAATAAAACAGCAAGTACAAAAATGAGTAATAAACCCCAGTATAGACTGGTACGATTCAATACAACATTTTGTTCATTCGGGTTTGATTGTGTCATAGTTCTATAGTTGGAATTTAGTTTATCGTTGGATGAACTGCATTGCTGATATTGATCCCAAGAAAAAAACTGTGGGTACAGCTAATCCGTGAACAGCCAGCCATCGCACTGTAAAAATAGGATAGGTTCGATCTATGGTCATTGGGGGCCTCCTAAAAGGATCTACTAAGTTCATCTAGTTGTTCTAAAGAATCAAAACGGTCGGTTATTAATGGAATTCCTTGTCGACTTTCCGTAAAATATTCGTTTGGCCGAGGACTTCCAAACACGTCATAAGCTAAACCCGTACTGACAAATAACCAACCCGCAATGAATAGGGAAGGTATAGTAATGCTATGAATAACCCAGTATCGAATACTGGTAATAATATCAGCAAAAGAACGTTCTCCCGTGCTTCCAGACATGCCGAGCTCCCTAAATTTTTGTACATTCAAAAAAGGAATTGATTCCGTAAAAGATGGGATCAACCAGTAAATAGCAAATTACTGATATTTCATCCTTGTGAGATTGTCAATTTTGTACCAAAGGTGTATTTTGAGTATACCGAATTAGTATAGCTATCCTTCCTATGGCACAGCAATCCTGTTTGGCTTGGTCCCGAAACAGAATTCCCTTTTTTTCTTCTTTGTTCTTTGTCTATAGGGAAACTACATGTTATTCAAGGCATCAATAGAAACCCTAATTTTTTGGGTCCTACTTATTTTCATTGTCTTCGGAATAGTAGAATAATTTAATTTGGAATAGTGACCAGGATCTTGGGAAAACCTAAGTTAATGATCAATGGGTTTGGATAAAGAATTTAGGAAGGATATTCTCATATTGACGCAATATAAGGATAAGTATATGCGAAATCTATCCCTTTTTAGTGAAAAGTTTTATTCGAATCCAACTTTTCAATTAAATTGGTTAGTATAAAATACTATCTAAAAAATAGAAAATCGAATAGTAGATAATCCGTTATGAAAGAAACGGAATACATTCTTTGAAGAATCAAGATTCGTAATCAATCCTATCTTGTTTGTTGGATTAGGTCTAACTTTCTTAACCAAACAGCAAGCATGTAACTTTATGAGATGAAATAGGGAAAGACAGAAGATAGAACTTAAAAGAAAAAGATAATTGAAGTAACTCGTCTTCGAATCAACTTTGGTTGGGGTTCGAAAAATGAATAAATAAAAATAAAGTCAATTTTTCCCTTTTTCAGGGGGGCCTTCGGGAGTCGTGGAATGGTTTTCTTCTCCTCTTATTCCATATGGAATACAATGAGTTAAAATAAGAAGGAATAGGCGACGACCCGACCATTTGCTCTAAAAAGAGGATTAAATCCTATTGAAAAAGAAATAATCTGAAATAGAAAGAACTTTTTTCAAATTCTATTCTTTATTTATCTTTTATTCCAAAATTCCCCAAAAATCCGATTTCATTTTTCAATGGGTTTAGATGATCTAGGTCTTAATATTATTACTTTACTTAACTGACAGATTCCACAATAAATCTTTTGATTTGGAATTAGGGACTCATGTCCCATCTGATGAATCGATTTTCTTTTACACTTCTGTATCTCGCTCTATCCTGTTTTTTAGTATTATCTAAAATAACCGATGAATTAGGAATTTTCCATAACTTAGGTAAGTGCTTTACCAACTTATGTAGTGTAGTAAAAAAAAATGGAATTTAACCCCTTCATGCTTACTATAACTAGTTATTTCGGTTTTCTACTGGCTGCTTTAACTATAACCCCAGCTCTATTTATTGGCTTGAACAAGATACGTCTTATTTGAAATGAATTGAATGAATAAGTCAGAAAATAAGAATCCATCTTTTGCATTCCTGATATTATAGGACCTTTTTCCACGCTAATTACCAATTCTTTTTTTGGTCATTGAGATTCGTGGATAATTTAGACTATTATTTAGAGATAGATCGTACCTCTTTTTTTATCCCCTCGAACAAATCGAAATGATTGAAGTTTTTCTATTTGGAATCGTCTTAGGCCTAATTCCTATTACTTTAGCGGGATTATTCGTGACTGCGTATTTGCAATACAGGCGTGGGGATCAGTTGGATCTTTGATTGAGTAATATTTATTTTTTGATTGACCTCCTCCAGACTAGAGAGGAGGTCAAATTGGAGTTGTAATTCGACTTTTTTTTTAAGTTATTTTACTCTGTTTCGACATAAGATAGATGGAATCACGCTCTGTAGGATTTGAACCTACGACATCGGGTTTTGGAGACCCGCGTTCTACCAAACTGAACTAAGAGCGCTTTCAAAAAGAAAATCCTTTTCTACTCCTAACGTGTCTCACGTACGTATAGTATCCACAAATTCAAGTTATATACACTTTAATGGATCTCCCCGCTACTGCCCATAAAGAAGAGAGAAGTAATAGGTAGGGATGACAGGATTTGAACCTGTGACATTTTGTACCCAAAACAAACGCGCTACCAAGCTGCGCTACATCCCTTTTCCAAATTGTTGTACAATGCCATTGTACACAATTCCTTTCTTGTTTTCCACATCGTAATTTTCTTCTATTTCTCTATCTATATAGAACTTTCTTGTCATTCCTTGTTTTTGGTCTCATATAATCAAGGAAGGGTATATATCTAAAATCCAGTTGAATTTCACCTATAAAAGAAAGATTACGATTCCTTGTATAGGAAGAAGGGGTCATCTTTTTCTTTTTTAGGGATAGGAAAATTTCGTCTATATGGTTAATTCTATATATATATAGAATATTGATTTTGTTTTTTTAGTTAGGAATTTCGCCTAAATAAAGAAATACAAACGATCTTGGGCAAGAGTATCTGATCATATATGTATTCCAATAAGGAAGGAGGATTTTCAATGCGGGATATAAAAACATATCTCTCTGTAGCACCCGTGCTAAGTACTCTATGGTTTGGGGCTTTAGCAGGTTTATTGATAGAAATTAATCGTTTATTCCCAGATGCTTTGTCATTCCCTTTTTTTTAATTCTAGTTATTCCTATACGAGAGATAAAATTCTTCGTGACATGACGAAAATTTTCTTTCAATCCTTTTTTAGTATACGAAGCAAAAAGAAAGAAAAGATGGATTGGGTTGAACCTCAGAGTCATCAAAAATTTGGTAAATCTCATTTTGGAAGAAAACATAAATTTAATTAAAAGCGGTATCCAAGCTAAGTCAGGCCTCACAAATTCGAGCATAGAAAGAGCCGGGCTTGCTACTTAAATGAAAGGATTTCGAAGCAAAATCCTTGCTAATTCGACAAGGATTGTATTCTTTAATTATTTCTCCATTTTTTATTCTATTGGATTTTATTCTTCTTTTTCGGATCCAATATAGAAGAATAAAAGAACAGATATAAGAATTAAGTTAAGTCGATCCAAAAAGGAAAGGAGGTTCATGGCCAAGGGCAAAGATGTTAGAATCAGAGTGATTTTGGAATGTATCAGTTGTGTTCGAAAGGGTACCAATAAGGAATCGACGGGGATTTCTAGATATAGTACTCAAAAGAATCGCCACAATACACCCGGACAATTAGAATTAAGAAAATTTTGTCGTTATTGCCGCAAGCATACGACTCATAATGAAATAAAGAAATAGGAGCATCGTGTTTTTGATTTTTCTAAAGACTAGAAAGAGTAAGAATTTATTATTTAATATATAGAACATAGATAGAATACAAAATACAAATCTACTTTAGGTAGATATTATTTCATATGTATAGAGGTTTTTTTATATTTTATATTTTTATATATAGTATATGAATCAAATAATATATGGACCAAAGAAAGACTACTTCTTCTGGATCCAAAATTAATAAAATAAAGAAATCCATTTTTTTTTTCAAATTTTTAAATAAGGAATAAATCATGTATATATCTAAACAACCTTTTCGTAAATCTAAGCAACCTTTTCGTAAATCCAAACAAACTTTTCAAAAATCCAAGCAACCTTTTCGTAAATTCAAACAAACTTTTCGTAAATCCAAACAACCTTTTCGTAGGCGTTCCCGAATTGGTCGGGGGGATCGAATTGATTATAGAAACATGAGCTTAATTAATCGATTTATTAGTGAACAAGGAAAAATATTATCCAGACGAATAAATAGATTAACCTTGAAACAACAACGATTAATTACTCTTGCTATAAAACAGGCTCGTATTTTATCTTTCTTACCATTTCGTAACTATGAAAATGAGAAGCAATTTCAAGCCCAGTCAATTTCAATAATTACTGGTCCTAGACACAGAAAAAATAGACATATTCCTCAATTAACACAAAAGTTCAATTCCAATCGAAATTTAAGAAACTCCAACCAGAATTTAAGAAACAACAATCGGAGCTTAAGTTCCGATTGTTGATGTTTTATTCGAAAGGATCAGACTCATATATAAATAAAGTAATCCAGTTTAGATTCTTTTGTTTGTTATAAGAAAAGAAAGAAAAATGGGAAAAAAGAAATAGTTTTTTATTTATTGCAACATGCTCGTTGATTCCTACCACTTAATCTTAATTTATTGTATTTTCCCGGAGTTCCCTCTCCGGGAATTCGGTTTTAATTATTCCTGTATATTACTTTTTTATCCCTTTAATTGATGGTCTTTATTTTATTGGAAATCGTGTAAAGATTATTTGGATTTAATACAGCTACTTGTGCAAGCATTTTACGATTAAGAATCAATTCCTTTTTGTACAGATTGTGTATTAATTTACTATAACTATCAAATACTTTATATATCCGTGTTGCTGCGTTTATCCGAGTGATCCACAAACGACGAAAATCCCTCTTTTGTCTGCCTCTATCTCGATGAGAAGAAACAAAAGCTCTTCTTACTTGTTGAGTAATCATTCGATTAAGTCTTAAATGAGCCCCTCTAAAGTTTGAGGCAAATGAACGCATTTTTGTTCGTCGTCTCCGAGCTATATATCCTCGCGGAACTCTGGTCATTGAATCAAATTAACCTTAATGAATAACTAATGATTTCTCTTCTTTTAACCGGTCTTTTTCCCATTAATAACAAAACGGATTATTCCGATATATAAAATATTAATTCCAATGGCTTTTGCTACTATAACCTTCCCAACCACGATTTTTTATTCTATCCCCTTCAGTTATTTCGCATAGAAATAACAAATTCTAATGATACTAAAAAAACAGTGGGTTCCATCGTTTCTATGGTTCTCTTTTAAACGGTGAGGCCCTCTCTATACACCGGAGCCCTTTCTTTCATCAAAAGGTATTGTGAACTTGTATAGTTCACAGTCTTTGGCTCTACCTATCCATTATAGAGTAAATCGCTCTTTTCACAATAAATAAGAGTTATTCGTACAGTGACGGTATTTAATTATGAAAGTTGGCTAAGTAGCTGACCCTTTAGTCCGTTCTTTTAAGATAAAGGAGCATAAGCCTTTTCTTTTTAGTACTATTTCCTCCGCTTAATCGATAACCATTTGCTACCGATGGGGGAATTGCTTCTTCCAATCTACATGATTGGATTTGCACCAAAGGAAACCATAAATTCCATATACCGTAGAAATCTAGGAGAGAGAAGCTCTATCCTATTCATTGGTACCGATCATGGATATTTCAAAAATTGTCTTATTTGTTTGAACTCATGATCTGAACGAGTCGCACATACACCCTAGCACATGTTCCTCGACGCTGAGGACATCCTTTAAGCGCGGGCGTTTTTCTAGCATTTCGTATTGGCTGTCTTGCATTTCTAATAAGTTGTTTAACTGTTGGCATGTCGTATGTATATAGAAAAAAATGGATTGGTTTAGATCGATCTTAACCTGATGATTCATCATCATGAAGTATTTCTATTTTCTATAAAATCGCATAAAACCCGAATTTAGGTTTGAAATAAATTTACAAGAAATTCAGCCACTACCAATCCTTAAACATTTCTGGAAACCACACTGGATCAGTATCGCAGTGCTCGTCAATCATTTCATCCCCTACAATATCAACAAGTCCATAAGCTTTGGCTTCGTCTGCTGACATAAAAACATCCCTTTCCATGTCTTCGGATACAACCCAAAAAGGCTTGCCTGTTCTTAGTGCATAAACCCTTGTGATCATTTCGCGAACTTTGTGTAACTCTTCCACTTCTAGTAAAAATTCTGGTGTCCTTGCCCGATAATAAGCACTAGCCGGTTGGTGAAGCATAATTCTAGCGTGAGGGAATGCTATACGTTTAGTAGGTTCTCCTCCAAGCAGAATGAAGGAGGCCATGGACGCGGCTATTCCGAGGCATATTGTATATATATCTGGTGTCACCGTTTGCATCGTATCAAAAATCGCCATTCCTGAGATTAGCCACCCGCCGGGGGAGTTTATAAACAAAAAAATATCGCTAATTCCATCTTCTATACTGAGATATACCATGAGACCTGTAATATGATTCGTGATCTCGCAACGAATCTCTTGACCTAAAAAAAGTGTCCTTTCTCGATACATAACATTGTATAAGTCAACCCAAGTCGCTTCTTCATCTCCGGGAATCCGGTAAGGTACTTTTGGAACACCAATGGGCATATTAGATTAATATTATTAGATTTAAGTAAGAAAACTACACTTTAATATGGAAACTTAAGAATGGAAGAGAAAGAAAGAATCCGCAGTTTATTATCTTCATTTTTTTCTTATTCTATAAGAATACTATAGATTCTATTAATACATAGATTGAAATAATACATAGATTGAAAAATTATACATATAAGGAAGGGAAGACAGATTGAATAAAGAAAAAGGAATCTGTGATTCGAATGATAAACAAAGAGGGATTAGGGATCTATTCTTCGTTTTTCGAAATAGCCCAAGCTACCCATTGCATATTGGCACTTATCGAGTATAGAATAGATCTGCTTCTCTTTCTAGAATTGGCTTCTTATTTTTAATGGAATGAAATAAATATTCACGCTTTCTGACACAGAATCCCCTAGAAGGGTTAGGTACATAGGATATGGATAGTCTTTTCCAATGCGATAAAATAAAACGACATCGTGTCTATTTTTCTTTGCTAAAGGGGTATTTCCATGGGTTTGCCTTGGTATCGTGTTCATACTGTCGTATTGAATGATCCGGGTCGATTGCTTTCGGTGCATATAATGCATACAGCTCTAGTTTCTGGTTGGGCTGGCTCGATGGCTTTATACGAATTAGCGGTTTTTGATCCCTCTGATCCTGTTCTGGATCCAATGTGGAGACAAGGTATGTTCGTCATCCCCTTCATGACTCGTTTAGGAATAACCAATTCGTGGGGTGGTTGGAGTATTTCAGGAGGAACTATAACGAATCCGGGTATTTGGAGTTATGAAGGTGTGGCAGGTGCGCATATTGTGTTTTCTGGCTTGTGTTTCTTGGCAGCTATCTGGCATTGGGTATATTGGGACCTAGAAATATTCTGTGATGAGCGGACGGGCAAACCTTCTTTAGATTTGCCCAAGATCTTTGGAATTCATTTATTTCTTGCAGGGGTGGCTTGTTTTGGCTTTGGTGCATTTCATGTAACCGGTTTGTATGGTCCTGGGATATGGGTGTCCGATCCTTATGGACTAACAGGAAAAGTACAAGCTGTAAATCCTGCGTGGGGTGCAGAAGGTTTTGATCCTTTCGTTCCGGGGGGAATAGCTTCGCATCATATTGCTGCGGGTACACTGGGCATATTAGCGGGCCTATTCCATCTTAGTGTCCGTCCGCCTCAACGTCTATACAAAGGATTACGTATGGGCAATATTGAAACTGTACTTTCCAGTAGTATCGCTGCTGTTTTTTTTGCAGCTTTCGTAGTTGCTGGAACTATGTGGTATGGATCGGCAACTACCCCAATCGAATTATTTGGACCTACTCGTTATCAGTGGGATCAGGGATACTTTCAGCAAGAAATATATCGAAGAGTTAGCGATGGGTTAGCCGAAAATCTTAGTTTATCAGAAGCTTGGTCTAAAATTCCCGAAAAATTAGCTTTTTATGATTATATTGGTAATAATCCGGCAAAGGGGGGATTATTCAGAGCAGGCTCAATGGACAATGGAGATGGAATAGCTGTTGGATGGTTAGGACATCCCGTCTTTAGAGATAAAGAAGGGCGCGAGCTTTTTGTACGTCGTATGCCTACTTTTTTTGAAACATTTCCGGTAGTTTTGGTAGATGAAGAGGGAATTGTGAGAGCGGACGTTCCTTTTAGAAGAGCAGAATCCAAATATAGCGTTGAACAAGTAGGCGTAACGGTGGAGTTCTATGGTGGCGAACTTAATGGAGTAAGTTATTCTGATCCTGCTACTGTAAAAAAATATGCGAGGCGTGCCCAATTAGGAGAAATTTTTGAATTAGATCGAGCTACTTTGAAATCAGATGGTGTTTTTCGCAGCAGTCCAAGGGGTTGGTTCACTTTTGGTCATGCTACCTTTGCTTTGCTGTTCTTTTTCGGACACATTTGGCATGGCGCTCGAACCTTGTTCCGAGATGTTTTTGCTGGTATTGATCCAGACTTGGATGCTCAAGTGGAATTTGGAACATTCCAAAAAGTTGGGGATCCAACTACAAGGAGACAGACAATCTGATACCACATTGCTATGGTATCTTTCGCCTCTCTTTTTTGATTTGATATGGGAAACATCTCCTGTCCTTTCTTTGACTCTTTTTTTATATGGGAAATGATCCCAAATGACAAGTGAATAGGTGTGGAAGTTATAATTGTAAATAAACCACGATCGAATCTATGGAAGCATTGGTTTATACGTTCCTTTTAGTTTCGACTTTAGGGATAATTTTTTTCGCTATCTTCTTCCGAGAACCACCTAAGGTTCCGACTAAAAAATGAAATAATTTAATTGAAGTAAGAAGTCTCCCGGCTGGGAGACTTCTTACTTCAATTAGTCCCCATGTTCTTCGAATGGATCTCTTAATTGTTGAGAGGGTTGCCCAAACGCGGTATATAAGGCATACCCAGTAAAGCTTACAAGTAAACCAGATATGGAGATGGCGACTAAAGTTGCTGTTTCCATTTTTATAGAATTTCAAGATTACAATGGATCTATGATAAAGATCGTGTATTTACAACTACAACGGAATAGTATACAAAGTCAACACCAATGATTAAATAGAATTTATGGCTACACAAACCGTTGAAGATAGTTCTAGACCTAGGCCAAAACGAACTGGCGCAGGTAGTTTATTGAAACCCTTGAATTCGGAATATGGGAAAGTCGCTCCGGGTTGGGGGACTACTCCTTTTATGGGGGTTGCAATGGCTTTATTCGCGATATTCCTATCTATCATTTTAGAAATTTATAATTCTTCTGTTTTATTGGACGGAATTTTAATGAATTAGGTTTCTACTAACTAAAACTATGAAGTCATAGTTTTTCCATCCAAAAAGAGTCTTTCTGCTTTAAGCTCCACATTTCTAGACATTCTGGTAGTTCGACCGTGGATTTTTTTGTTTTGGTATCTCTGGAATATGAGTGTGTGACTTGTTAGAATTGATCCTATTGATAATACATAGAAAGGGCCTGTTCTCTCTATCAAGATGATTCTAATTCGTCGGATATTATTTATTCTAGTATCTGGAACACGAAATACATAGAGTGGATCAAGAAAAAAAAATGGAACTATGATTCATACTCACTATTTAGACCTCGCAACCAGACTGAAAAAAAAAAATCAAGTAGTTCTTAATAAAAAAAGAACTTTTCTTCTTTCCAATTTTGTTTGCCCAAAAGACAACTTTTTTTTCTCTCGATTTTGTCGAGTCATTACACCAATTCAATAAATGATCATCAAGCGGTTTTTATTCGAAGAACCCTTGCCTTTTGTTTAGCTTGAGACTCAATCATCGTGGCTCTAGTATGAATCTAAGGTTTTAATTGAACTGATTCATAGGATCGCAACAAGATAATTTCTATTAGAAAACCACTATAAATTTTTATTATTTTACTAGTAAAATAAATAAAAAATAGGGAAGAGAAAAGTCAAGAGGCCTCTAATGATCAACATAAGGGAACGAAAGACAGATGAGCCAACTTGAGATTTTTTGGCATTATCATCACAAAGAAGAAATTCTGGATTTTTCTTATTTAATATCTTCAAGGCAAATTGATACAATCCTGTGGCTGATGAAGTTTTGAACCATTTTTTCTAATATCCGTTAAAAATTTGTGTGTTTCTGCTTGAGCCGTACGAGATGAAATTTTCATATACGGTTCTCGGAGGGGGAGTCGGGCTAGTTACCTATCTCAATAAAGTATATGATTGGTTTGAGGAACGTCTTGAGATTCAGGCAATTGCGGATGATATAACGAGTAAATATGTTCCTCCTCATGTCAACATATTTTATTGTTTAGGGGGAATTACACTTACTTGTTTTTTAGTACAAGTTGCTACCGGTTTTGCTATGACTTTTTACTACCGACCAACCGTTACAGAAGCTTTTTCCTCCGTTCAATATATAATGACGGAGGCCAACTTTGGTTGGTTAATCCGATCAGTTCATCGATGGTCAGCAAGTATGATGGTTCTAATGATGATCCTGCACGTATTTCGTGTGTATCTCACAGGTGGATTTAAAAAACCCCGTGAATTAACTTGGGTCACAGGTGTGGTTTTGGCTGTATTGACTGCATCATTTGGTGTAACTGGTTATTCTTTACCTTGGGATCAAATCGGTTATTGGGCAGTCAAAATTGTGACAGGTGTACCTGAAGCGATTCCGGTAATAGGATCCCCTTTAGTGGAGTTATTACGTGGAAGTGCTAGTGTGGGGCAATCCACTTTGACTCGTTTTTATAGTTTACATACCTTTGTACTGCCTCTGCTTACTGCTGTATTTATGTTAATGCACTTTCCAATGATACGTAAGCAAGGTATTTCTGGTCCTTT